TTCTATAGGAATAAAAAATTCCTTTCCAATTTCATATTTATCAACAACAACTTCTCTTATCATTTATCCCCTTATCATCTATCCCATAGATCTATTACAAATTCATGAATCGTACTATGGATTTTTCTATTTCATTTCAACGGTATAATGATTATTCCATCCCTTTTCTTTCCTCCTTGGATCATAACCAAATCAAAATTTCTCGAGTTATAAGAATCCATAGTAAAATAAAGTCCTTGGTTATTCAACTTAGATGAAATAGTAATAGTTCTGCTCATTTGTATACTACGAAATTTATATGAAATTCAATCTGATTCAAAAGTCTCCTATCTCTCTTTGTCCGAAAAGAATACAATTTGAGCGGAAGGTACATATCTTTTTAGTTATAATTTTTATTTTTTTATGTTATTCTGTAATGTACAGTTCCTTTGTTTGTGGGATCATTTTCCCCGAGCCGAGGGGGTAATGAGAAGAATTATAGAATGGATTGCTAATTATGCCTAGATCTCGGATAAATGGAAATTTTATTGATAAGACCTCTTCGATTATAGCCAATATTTTATTACGAATAATTCCGACAACTTCAGGAGAAAAAAAGGCATTTACCTATTATAGAGATGGTGTGATTTGATTCTTTTTTCTTGTTTTTTTTTTTTTAGCCCTCATTTCATTCTTACGAGAAAAGACGTGGTTCGGAATAGAAAGAACCCAATTTTTAAAATAAAGTTACGCTTAGTGAAGGTAAAGTTTGGAGATAGAACAATTCCTTCTGTCGTGTATCCTCGATTGATCCAGCCTCAGATACTTTAATTTACTTTAAATATCGATTTTAGTATTGAACAAAAGGTTACACCTATAGGTTCTGTATTGCGGGGCAATCCTACTCCAATAGTACCAATAGGCGGCATAGGGGAAGAAGCACTACACTAGGAATCAACAACACGAAAACTTTGTTATTTTGTTATAAATTGCTCTTTTCCTTATCGGTATCGGGCCTAACAAGAATGGTTGGGACAACAAACATCCATCTCGTTCGTACTTTGGATACCCGTATAACCATCAAAGATCGTTGAAGTGACTAATTCCTGGAAATAGTAGGCGTTGAGGACAAAGAAATCGTTGGAGTTACCATGTCTATCTAGCACTAATATGATTGGTGTTAAGAAAAAAAACCTCTTGCGGGAAGGCTGGCTAGAGATTTCTTGTAAAAATACCAGCTCCTGTCAGTTCATAATAAGAATAGGGAATTTTGGATTCCATGGATTATTCCCCTTAGTACTATGCACAGAAGGGGGGAGCCGTATGAGATGAAAATCTCACGTACGGTTCTGGAGCGGAGATTTTTTGAATAAAATGAACGACCGTAACGGATGTCGGCTCAATCCGAAGGAAATTATGCGGAAGCTTTACAGAATTATTATGAAGCTACGCGACCAGAAATTGATCCCTATGATCGAAGTTATATACTCTATAACATAGGCCTTATACACACAAGCAACGGGGAGCATACAAAGGCTTTGGAATATTATTTCCGGGCACTAGAACGAAACCCATTCTTACCACAAGCTTTTAATAATATGGCCGTGATCTGTCATTACGTGCGACTATCTCCACTATAGAAAGAAGGAAAAAAAGATCAAATTGGCTAGTCAATACTAGAAAAAAATAGGCTTTCTACATATGCATCGTCCAAAGCAACGATTTTTATCAGCTGTAGCAAGGAAAGAAACTTCATGATAACAAAAAAAAGGAAGAAAATAAGTACGGCCTACATATTAGACTCTATGGATAAAGGATCGAATTGATAAAGAAAGCACCGTAAAGATCAATTAGCGAGCTTTTGGGTTCGATACAATTAAGAACTGCTTACTTATGTCACGATATGGGATATAAAGTTAGGAATCAACTTATGTAATAGAGTCGATCCACTAAAGTATTGAGCAGCGGTGTAGCATCAGATCCCAAAGATAGTAAGTTCTTTTTTCTTATGGAAGAAAGTCTTTTTCAAAGATTCTATATAAATAAATTTCATATATGAAACCGAGATAGTTACCTTTCAGAAAATTATAACGATATAGGGGATATCTATGCTTCATTTTTCTGAAGGTGGGAGAAAAGCTAAAACTAATTAATTATTGATCAAAATTAGAATTTGAAACTTATGTAATTAACTTCTTCTGGTTAACCCAATAAAAATGGGATAGATTTATCATAAATCTAATTCAGTTAGCATAGGGTAAATTCAAATGAGACCGCAAAAAGAATTGATTGTTGAGCCGTATGAGGTAGGAAACTCTCAAGTACGGTTCTAAGGGAAGGAATTGACCCACCTATCCCAACCGGGGAGAACAGGCCATTCTGCAGGGTGATTCTGAAATTGCGGAGGCTTGGTCCGATCAAGCTGCTGAGTATTGGAAACAAGCTATAGCGCTTACTCCAGGTAATTATATTGAAGCACATAATTGGTTGAAGATCACGAGGCGTTTCGAATAAAAAAAAA